TAGTAATATTATAATGGATGATTAATCAGAGGATAGTTTAATGCGAGAATCCTAGCTTTGGGGGCTAGGGGTAGGAATTAAAGTTTCCTTTCTCTGAGCAGTAGGAAGGGGTTACTCTTCGACCTTTGGCTTACAAGACCAATGCTCTGTCTGAGCTACTAATGCATTATTTAATTATTTTATCCTCCATTAACCCTGCGAGTGGTATAAGAATAAGGAAAATAGAGAAGTAGATAACTGATGCGACTTGACCAATTATGATATAGGGTTCTTCTACGGGTATACCTCCAATTCATGTGAGAATTAAAACATTTGCAATTAGTGTTCAGAATAGTAGTTGGGAGATGGGGCGGAATGTTATTGAACGGTGGTTAGAGGTGTGGAGTAGGGGTACTAATATGAGAACTAAGATTGAAAATAGTAGGGCGAGCACACCTCCTAGTTTATTAGGGATGGATCGTAGGATAGCATATGCAAATAGGAAATATCACTCGGGCTTGATATGTGGGGGTGTAACGAGGGGGTTGGCAGGAATAAAGTTGTCTGGGTCTCCCAGTGCATTAGGAAGGAATAATGCCAGTGAGATGAGAAGTGAGAGTATAACAATAAAGCCTAGAATATCTTTATATGAGAAATATGGGTGGAATGGGATTTTGTCAACATTTGAGTTTAGGCCTAGTGGGTTGTTTGAGCCCGTTTCGTGTAGGAACAGAAGGTGAAGTATAACAACAGCTGCAATGATGAATGGGAGAAGGAAGTGGAATGCGAAAAATCGAGTAAGGGTGGCGTTATCTACTGAGAAACCACCTCAAATTCATTGGACTAGGATGTTTCCGACATATGGGATGGCTGATAGGAGGTTGGTAATTACAGTTGCTCCTCAGAATGATATCTGTCCCCATGGGAGGACGTAACCCACAAATGCTGTTGCTATCACCAAGAGAAGAAGAATAACTCCTGTATTTCATGTTTCTATGTTTATATAAGACCCATAATATAGGCCTCGGCCAATATGAAGGTAGATACAAATAAAGAAAAATGAAGCCCCATTTGCATGGAGGTTTCGAATTAATCAACCATAGTTTACATCTCGGCAGATGTGGGCTACTGATGAAAATGCTGTTGCGATGTCTGAGGTGTAGTGTATGGCTAGGAAGAGTCCTGTGAGGATCTGAGCAATGAGGCATAGTCCTAGAAGGGAGCCGAAGTTTCATCAGGCTGAAATGTTAGAGGGGGAGGGGAGGTCAATTAATGCACCGTTTACGATTTTTAGGACGGGGTGGGATTTTCGTAAGCTCGCCATTAGAGTTCTTATAGTTGAAGTACAACAGTGGTTTTTCAGCCCACAGGTTTTGGTTAATATCCAAATAAGAATAATGACTCTTGTAATATATGTGACGTTGTTAATTATGGTAGCGGGGCTTGGAGCAGTAGCTTCTCACCCCTCTCCTTATTTTGGGTCCTTGAGTTTAGTTATAGTATCTGCGGGGGCTTGTATTGTTCTGATAGGTTATGGGGGCACTTTTTTGTCCTTAATTATGTTTTTAGTTTATTTAGGAGGTATGTTGGTGGTGTTTGCATACACAACGGCACTGGCTGCCGATTCTTTTTCTTACACACTGGATTATCCTGAGGTGATGAGTTATTGGTTGGTTTATATGTTAGGGGTAGCTGCTTGTTATCTTAAATTTTCCACCACGGGGGAGTTTAAGGGTTGAATGTTGCTAGAGAATCTAGAGGATTTTGCTGTTTCTGAGGTGGATGCTCGAGGGATGGCGTTTATATATTTGGATGCTGGGTCTTTGTTAATAGTCAGTGGTTGAATGTTGTTGTTAACTTTGTTTTCTGTATTAGAGCTTACTCGTGGGCATAGTCGTGGGTCTCTTCGGGCAATTTAATATTAGTGTGCATACTTTTGGGCCAATAATGAAATAAAGATTGCACCCAAGATTGTCATAAGGAAGGTTTGGAGGTGGAGTTTGATTACCCCTTGGTTAAGGGTGGTGATGTATTTAGATATAGACTGATTTGATTTTGATAAGGCTTCAGGTCCTATTAGTTTTAGTCAGATTTGATCAACAAGTTGGTGAGATATTAATTGCCCTATTACGAGCATTGAACTTGGAATTGATCGGTGGATGATGGCGGGGAAGAATCCAAGAAGTGTTGTGAACTGGGGTCGGAGGTTAGGTAGTGGTTTTATTTGGGTTGAATTAGCTAGTGATAGCATATAGCCCACCCCTAAGCCAGCTAAGGTAATTATGATGGCTATAGTTTTAGTTGACAGGGACATCGTCAAGGTGGGGGTAGTTTGAGGGGGTAGAGTTAGTGTAATCAACTGCCCAAAGATTAAACTTCCGATAGCTAGTCGTATTAATGCGTTAGTGAGGTTGGAGTTGTTTTCATTAATTGGGGAGAGGGGTGTAAATTTAGGGTGACCTCCTAGAACATAATATACAATTCGTAGAGAGTAGACAGCGGTGAGTGAGGTAGCTAAAAGTGTCAAGGCAAGGGCTCAGGCATTAATGTTGGAGGTATTTAGTGCTTCAATGATTGCGTCCTTTGAATAGAAACCTGAAAGGAATGGTGTACCAGTCAGTGCCAGGCTTCCAAGGGTGATGCAGGATGCAGTAATAGGTGTAAGATAAAATATTCCCCCCATTTTTCGAATGTCTTGTTCATTATTTAAACTGTGAATAATTACACCCGAGCAGATAAAGAGCATAGCTTTGAAAAAGGCATGGGTGCAGATGTGAAGGAAGGCGAGGTGGGGTTGGGCTAATCCAATTGTTACTATTATCAAGCCTAGCTGGCTAGACGTAGAAAAAGCAATAATTTTTTTAATATCATTTTGCGTAAGGGCGCATCCAGCTGTGAATAGAGTAGTAATAGCCCCTAGACATAGGCAGGCTGATATCGCAGTGGGGCTTTGTTCGATAACTGGGTATAGTCGAATTAATAAAAAGACTCCGGCAACAACTATTGTGCTTGAATGAAGGAGGGCTGAGACTGGTGTTGGACCCTCCATTGCTGATGGGAGTCAGGGGTGGAGGCCGAATTGTGCTGACTTTCCTGCAGCGGCTAGAATTAGTGCTAAAGCTGGGATGGTCTGGTTATTGTTGGCCAGGTGTGTAAAAATATCATCTAATTCTCATGAATTGGCTGATGTTATTATTCAGGCTATTGTGATAAATAGGCCTAAATCACCAGCTCGGTTATATAGGACTGCCTGCAGGGCGGCGGTGTTAGCATCGGGTCGGGCAAATCATCAACTAATCAACAGGAAAGATATGATACCTACACCTTCTCAGCCAATAAATAGTTGGAATAGATTGTTAGCCGTTACTAGGATAATTATAGATACAAGGAAGATTAGTAAGTATTTGAAAAATCGGTCAATATTAGGGTCTTTTTCCATATACCACAGGGCAAACTCTAAGATAGATCATGTCACATATAGAGCAATTGGAATAAAGATGATGGTGTAATAATCAATTTTTACACTTATATAGACTGTAAAAGAAGCGATATGGAATCACTGTCAAGTATTAGTTACACATTGTGTCTCAGTAGCTAAGTATAAGAAAAGGGGTAAAAGGCTAATTATAAAAGTTAGTTTTACTGAGTGTATGATGAGGTGGGCCTTACTTATTTTATCTCGGGATGTGAGAAGTGGGAGTGTTATAGCTACCGCTATTAAGGTTAGTACGATTACAATGGTACATGAGACCATTAATTGGGCAATAAAGTCAAAGTGCGTGTGCATCTTAACTATCACTCGGATTTGCACCAAGGGTTTTTGGTTCCTAAGACCAACGGATCAGCTACTGTCCTTTGATAGTTTTCGAGTGAGCCCAGGATTTTAACTTGGGTGAAGAAGAATTAGCAGTTCTTATTGTAAACACACCTCTCTCGGTAGAAAAAAGATTTTACTCTTTATCTTTAGAGTCACGGTCTAATGTCTTGGTTAAACTATTTCTACAGCCCAGTGCGTATGTAATAATCTCTGGTTTAATAATTAATAAAAGGAGGGGGATAAGGTGGAGGGCTATTAGTAAGTGCTCTTTAATATATGTAGGGGTTAAAGATACGACATGAGTGGATAGCAATCCCCGTTGACTTGTCATGAATATGTGAAGTGAGTAGGCTGCTGTAATTAGTGTGCCAGTACCAGTAAAAATGATTGTTCATCAAGATCAGTCAAATGTTCCAACAATAACTATTAATTCTCCTATCATATTAGGAAGGGGTGGAAGAGCTAGATTGGCAAGGGTAAATAAGAATCATCATGTTGCTATTAAGGGGAAGATTATTTGTAATCCTCGGGCAAGAAATATGATTCGGCTATGGGTTCGCTCATAATTAGTATTAGCTAAGCAGAAAAGTGCTGATGACGTCAAACCATGGGCAATCATTAGGGCTAGAGCCCCAGAGTATCCCCACGGTATTTGGGTTATGATCCCACAAATTACTAACCCTATATGACCTACTGATGAGTAGGCAATAAGTGACTTTAGATCTATTTGTTGAAGGCAAATAAGGCCTGTTATAATAATACCCCATAAGGCCAGTGCTACAAGGGGGTATGTTAACTCTTTAGTTGCGGGTTCTACGATAGAAGAGATTCGTATCATACCATAGCCTCCTAGTTTTAGTAATACGGCAGCAAGGATTATAGAACCTGCAATTGGGGCTTCAACGTGGGCTTTAGGGAGTCATAAATGTACTCCGTAGAGGGGCATTTTAACTATAAATGCTAAGAAGCATGCTAGTCACAGAATATCCTGGTGGGGGATTATTGGGTAATAGAATTGAGTCAGTATAAGGGACAGAGTTCCTGTTTTGGTCTGGATTATTATCAGTGCAACTAGAAGAGGTAGGGAGCTAATTAAGGTATAGAATAGTAAGTATGTCCCAGCGTTAAGTCGTTCTAGTTGATTACCTCAGCGTGTGATAATTAGTAGAGTAGGAATTAGTGTCGCTTCAAATATTACATAGAACATAATTAGTTCTGTCGAGCTAAATGCAAAGATTAAGAAAAACTGAAGTAATGTTAAAAGGGTAATGTAAAGGCGTTGACGGTTCTGAGGCTCTGCTTTTAGTTGGTTTTGGCTTGCTAGGATTATGAGCGGAAGGAGTCAACAGGTCAAGATAAGGAGAGGTGTGGATAAAACATCAGTTGCCATGTAGGCCCCCACCGAGGTTCATCCTGTTTCAGAGATATCCTTTAGTCAAGTTAAGCTTAGTGCTGCGATGATAAAGCTATATGAGAGGGAGGAGATTCAAAGTCATGGGAGGCTGGTTAATCAGATAATCGGGACTAGTAATAATGTAGGGATCAAGACTTTTATCATCGGAGGGAAGTTATTGAATTTAGGGTTGCGGCGCCGTGGGTTCGAGTAGATGCAACTAACAGGGCCAACCCTGCCCCGGCCTCACAAGCAGAGAATGCTAGTAGAAGTATTGGGGTGGTTGTAAAGCTTGTCGCATTGTTTTGTAGTGATCAGATTGCTAGGAATAGAAATAGGGATAGTATTAAACCCTCTAAGCACAGGAGGACAGATAAGAGGTGATTTCGGTGGAGTGTAGTTCCTATTAACCCTATTAAGTATATTGCAGTTAGAGAAAATTGTGTGGAAGGCATTAAACAGCTGCGGTGTTAACCACAAGTTTTTGAGTCGAAATCAAATGTTTTAAATAAACTAGCTGTTCATTTTGCTCATTCAAGTCCTCCTTGAATTCACTCATATGCTAAACCTCCTCCTAGAAGGATAATAAGGATTAGTATGTATACATAGGGGGTAATTGTGCAGGTTAGTTGGTCCGCTCAGGGTAGAGGGAATAGTAAGGCAATTTCTAGGTCAAATAGTAAGAATAAAATTGCAATGAGGAAAAAGTGTAATGAAAAAGGGAGTCGCGCTGAGCCCAAGGGGTCAAAGCCGCATTCATATGGGGATAATTTCTGGAAGTCGGGTGAAGTGTCTGGGAGTAGGTGGGCTACTAGTATTAGGATAATTGAAAGTGCGAGGGTAATACACATTATGATTATAAATAGATTAATTATCTTTTCTTGGGCTTTAACCAAGACTAAGTGATTGGAAGTCACTTGTACTAATAATACTAAAAAGATTAGGATCCTCATCAGTAGATTGAGACGTATAGGAATAGTCATACTACATCAACGAAGTGTCAGTATCAGGCAGCGGCTTCGAAACCGAAGTGGTGAGAAGCTGTAAAGTGGTATCGGATTTGTCGGAGGAGGCAGATTGCTAGGAAAGTAGTTCCAATAATTACATGGAGGCCGTGGAATCCTGTTGCGACAAAAAATGTTGAGCCGTAGACACCATCTGCGATGGTGAAGGGTGCTTCATAGTACTCTACTGCTTGAAGAGCGGTGAAGTAGAGGCCTAGAAGAATTGTAAGGAAGAGTGATTGGATTGCTTGCTTTCGTTTCCCGGTTAAAATACTGTAGTGGGTTCAAGTGACTGTTGCTCCGGAGGCGAGCAGGATGCCTGTGTTAAGTAGTGGTACTTCAAAGGGGTCAAGGGGTGCAATTCCAGCGGGTGGTCAGACACCACCAAGTTCTGCGGTAGGTGCTAGGCTTGAGTGGTAGAAGGCTCAGAAGAATCCAGTAAAGAATAGTACTTCAGAGATAATGAATAATACTATTCCATAGCGTAGTCCYTTCTGTACTGGGGTTGTATGGTGACCAAGGAAGGTGCTCTCTCGAACTACATCCCGTCATCATTGGGCTACTGTTAGTGTTAGAACAATAAGTCCTACTGCAAGGAGAATTATATCGTTAAAGTGGAATCACAAGACTAAACCAGATGTTAATAATAGCGYGGCTAATGCTCCAGCGAGGGGTCATGGACTGGRGTCAACTATATGGTAGGGGTGGGTTTGATGGGCCATTATGTGTTCTCCTGGAGGTATAAGCTGAGTAGTAGCACAAACACGTACGCCTGGATTATTGCCACGGCTACTTCTAAAATCGATAGAAGTAGAAGAAGTGTCGCTGTAAGGAGGCCTATAAGTGGTATGACTGTTATTATAGTTATAACTGCAGTGGAGATTAGTTGAATGAGAAGGTGACCTGCTGTTAAATTAGCTGTGAGTCGCACTCCTAAAGCAATTGGTCGAATGAATAAACTAATTGTTTCGATAATAATTAAAATAGGGATGAGTAGAGRAGGTGTGCTTTCTGGCAGAAGATGTGCGAATGCATGAGTTGGCTGTGTTCGGAGTCCAATGATAACAGTGGCTAGTCATGCTGGGACTGCAAATGCTATGTTGAAAGAGAGTTGAGTAGTAGGGGTAAATGTGTAAGGCATGAGGCCTATAAGATTAATAGTAATCAGGAAAATTATTAATGAGATAATTAATAGCGCTCAAGTGTAACTCTTAGAACTAAGGGGTATGAATAATTGAGATGTGGAGTTATTAAGAAGCYGGGATTGGAGCGCTGTAAAACGGCCAGTGACCCATTGAGGTGATGGTCGGAAGAATGTAAGTGCTGGTATAAGGGTTGCTACTGTAATAAGTGGGACTCCTAGGAGAACAGGAGTTATAAGCTGGTCAAAAAAATTTAAGGCCAAGGTCAGTGTCAGGGGTTCTTAGTATCAGCTAGATTGTGGCTTTTGGTTGGCAGGTTAGATGGCTGAAATATTATAATTAGTGGAGGTATCATGAAGATAAAAATTAATCATGATGTTAGTCAGATAGATAATCATGGGCCTGGATCAAGTTGGGGCATGACCACTAGGGGTGGGAGGTAGCCACCAATCCTTAGCTTAAAAGGCTAATGCTTTATACCAATTTAGCTTCCTAGTGATTCGTTTTCTATTATTACAGAGGTTCAATCTTTAAAATAAGATAGGGGGATGGATTCGATTACGATTGGTATAAAACTATGGTTTGCTCCGCAAATTTCGGAGCATTGACCATAGAACACACCTGGTCGACTAGCAAGGAAAGTGGCTTGGTTAAGGCGGCCTGGCACTGCATCTATCTTCACCCCTAAACTTGGCACTGCTCAAGAATGAAGGACATCTTCCGCAGTAACCAGTATTCGGATTGGCGATTTGCTTGGGACAACCACGCGATGGTCTACTTCTAAAAGACGAAATTGTCCTGGGGCTAGGTCTTGTGTGGGGGTTATATATGAGTCAAAGGATAGCTCTTTGTAGTCCGTGTATTCATAACTTCAGTATCACTGGTGACCAATAGCTTTAATAGTCAAGTGTGGTTCATTGATCTCGTCTATAAGGTATAGAATTCGTAATGATGGGAGGGCAATAACTGCCAAAATAAAAGCAGGGAGAATTGTTCAGATAGTTTCGACAAGCTGGGAGTCTAGGATAAGTTTATCAGTTAGTGTGGTTGTTACTATAACAACAATAATATATAGTACAAGGACACTAATAAGAAGAACGATTATTAATGCGTGGTCGTGGAAATGAAGAAGCTCTTCTATTAAAGGAGAGGCTGCATCTTGGAAACCTAGTTGGGACGGATATGCCATTTAAGACTTAGGGGTTTTTCACCCCTAATGTCACCTCGACAAGGTAAAGTAATTGTTTTACTAAAGTCTCAGAAGAAAGTGGTAGAGTGGTGATACGGATGGCTTGAAACCATCTTATAGGGGTTCGATTCCTCTCTTTCTCGTTAATCTGGTAAAGTTCGAACGAATGCAGGTTCTTCAAACGTGTGGTAAGGCGGAGGGCAGCCATGTAGTCATTCGATATTATTTGGTGTAAGCTCAGCYGCAAGAACTTCTCGTTTAGCAGCAAAGGCTTCTCAGATAATATAAAGGAATATGATTACTGCAACAAGAGAAATTATTGAGCCGATAGAYGAAATTGTATTTCAAAGGGCATAGGCGTCCGGATAGTCTGAGTAACGCCGAGGCATTCCAGCTAACCCTAAAAAGTGCTGAGGGAAGAATGTTAGATTTACTCCAACAAATATTACCAAGAAGTGCACTTTAGTTCATACTTGGTTTATTGTATAGCCGGTTATTAGCGGGAATCAGTGGATAAATCCTGCTATGATTGCAAATACTGCGCCTATTGATAGTACATAGTGGAAGTGGGCTACTACATAATAGGTATCGTGTAGTACCACATCAAGGGAGGAGTTAGAGAGAACAATTCCGGTAAGCCCCCCTACGGTGAATAGGAAGATAAAACCAATCGCTCATAAAAGAGGGGTGTCTCATTTGATACTCCCCCCGTGAAGCGTTGCCAATCAGCTAAATACTTTTACCCCTGTTGGGATGGCAATAATCATAGTAGCAGAGGTAAAGTATGCTCGGGTGTCAACATCTATACCCACTGTGAACATATGATGTGCTCAAACAATGAAGCCTAATAAACCAATTGCTATTATAGCTCAAACCATTCCTATATACCCAAAGGGTTCCTTCTTACCTGAATAGTAGGCGACTACGTGAGAGATTATACCAAATCCTGGTAGAATTAAAATATAAACTTCAGGGTGACCAAAGAATCAAAATAAGTGTTGGTAGAGAATAGGATCTCCTCCACCTGCGGGGTCAAAGAAGGTAGTGTTAAGATTACGATCTGTTAAAAGCATGGTGATTCCTGCGGCTAAAACAGGGAGTGAGAGGAGTAGAAGAATTGCTGTAATAAAAACAGCTCAAACAAATAAAGGTAATTGATATATTGTTATCCCTTCAGGTTTTATATTTAAGACTGTTGTGATAAAATTAATAGCCCCAAGAATAGATGATACTCCGGCTAGGTGTAATGAGAAGATTGTCAGGTCGACAGAGGCGCCGGCATGGGCGAGGTTTCCTGCAAGGGGAGGATATACTGTTCATCCTGTACCAGCCCCAGCTTCTACAGTAGATGAGGCAAGGAGAAGAAGGAAGGAAGGTGGAAGAAGTCAGAAACTTATATTATTTATTCGAGGGAAAGCTATATCAGGTGCTCCGATCATTAGTGGAATTAATCAATTTCCAAAACCTCCGATCATAATGGGTATTACTATAAAGAAAATTATTACGAATGCATGAGCGGTCACAATAACATTGTAAATTTGGTCATCGCCTAGGAGGCTACCGGGTTGGCTAAGTTCTGCTCGAATAAGCAGACTTAGGGCGGTTCCTACCATACCGGCTCAGGCACCAAACACTATATATAGTGTACCAATGTCTTTGTGATTAGTAGAGAAAAATCAGCGTGTAATTATCACAGGTAGGGTGGCTGAATTAAGCGGTGGATTGTAGTCCCATAGATAGAGGTTTAAGTCCTCTTCCTACCAAGCTCTGGGGTGTTACCACATTAGATTGCAAATCTAAAGACGCAGAATAATATCTGCCGGGGCTTCCCCCTCCCTTTTCCCTATTCAGGGAGGGGGGAGTAGATAGATGCTCGTAGGTTTGGGCGGTTAGCTGTTAACTAACATTTTGTAGGATCGAGGCCTACCTATCTAGAATAAAGCTTTAGCTTAATTAAAGTGTCTGCTTTGCAAGCAGAGGATGTGGGGTAGTATCCCGCAAGTTTTATTCAAAGACTAAGGGGTTTTCACCCTTTCTTAGAGCTTTGAAGGCTCTTGGTCAAATAACCTAAGTCTTTAATATGTAAGGAATGAGGCTATTAAAGGTGTTGCAGGAAGGAGCATCATTGAGAGAATAATAGAAGGCTTTAGTATCGATGGTATGGGGTTAGTAGGTAGTCGTCACGATGTGGTCACTAAGTTATTAGATGGTGAAATTGTCATTGATGATACATATGATAGTCGGAGATAAAAATATAGGCTTAATAGTCCCCCAAGCGCTGCAACGGTGGCAAGGCCGAATAGTCCTAGTCGTGAAAGTTCTTGGATAATGAGTCATTTGGGTATAAATCCTGTAAGTGGGGGCAGGCCTCCTAGTGATAGGAGTAATAATGGGATTGATGCTGAGATAATCGGTGAGTGGGTTGATAGTGTTGGTAACTTATTTATTGAGGTGGCGTTGTTTTGAAGTAAGATAATAAATATTGAGAAGGTTATCAGGACATAAATAAGGAAGGTTAGGATGGTTAATTCCTTTGAGAACTGAAGGATTATCATTATCCAGCCCATGTGGGTGATCGATGAGTAAGCCAAGATTTTTCGAGTTTGTGTCTGATTGAGGCCCCCTCAGCCTCCAACAAGGATTGATAGGATGCTTAGTAGAATCAGGGTTAGGGAGTGGGCGCAGTCAAGTTGAATGATAATTGATAGGGGGGCAATTTTTTGCCATGTTGAGAGAGCAAGTGCTGTTTTGATATCCAGGCCTTGTAAAACTTCAGGTAGTCATGAATGTACTGGGGCTATCCCTATTTTCAAAGCTAATGAAACAATAATTAATGTGACAGGTAGGTTTGTGGGTGCTTGACTAATTTCTCATTGTCCCGATGATCAAATATTTATAATAGCCCCAAATAGAATTGTGGCTGCTGCAGGTGCCTGAATTAAAAAATATTTTGTGGCTGCTTCTGTTGCTCGAGGGTGGTGGTTGCGTGCAATGATTGGGATAATAGCCATGGTGTTAATTTCTAGTCCTATTCAGGCCATGAGTCAGTTAGTGCTAGAGAGGGTAATAAGTGTACCTGATAGAAGTGCTATAATTAGTACAGATAATGTTAGGGGGTTCATATGTTATGGGTAGGATATTAACCTACATGGTTGGGGTATGGGCCCAATAGCTTATTTTAGCTTACCGTAACTGCTTAAGGAGTTGGTAGGGTTTTCACCTACATATTTCACTCTATCAAAGTGACTCCTAGTTCAGACACAGCTCCATAGTGAGTTACAAGGTGGGTAGGAAAGGAGGATTTGAACCTCAACTTAAGAGATCAAAACTCTTTGTGCACTCCAATAACACTATTTCCTAGAATTATAGAGCGGGTTAGGTTTTGGTATTGTAGTATTTTATTTTTAATTTTCGTGTAACCGAATAAGCTTAAAAAATTTCCAGGTCTAGCAGATTTTGTTAAGTCATTTGCTGCTTATTTTAAAGATGTTAAATTAAAAAATTTTTATACTTAAAATTACAAAGGTAGATGTAAAGGTTAGGGATTTTCATAGTCATGTGCTCGGTTTGTGTCTTGCGTTAAGGGGGGAAGAATTATAAAGTGAAGAGAGAAGAAGGGGCATAAATAGTAATATATATATATATATATTATGTCCTTGAAAACATTTGATGTGATTGTTCGTTAAATGTTTATGAATCATTCTTTGTCCTATACTTGCTAAGTTATCCATGGAATTTCACAAGTACTTTTTCCAAGCAGGCCTAGTCAAATAAAACTAAGAGAAAAAAATTCCCCCCTTACCCTCTGGAAAACACTCCATGTTAAGTGTATGTGAGATCCTTATTAACAGCATGCAAGCTATACTATACAATAATAGTTGACCAGGTAAAGTGATATATGAACATGAAAGGATTACCCGCATACAGGCCAGATCCAGTGAAAGAATGCTATTCTTCGAGACAGTAACTTGAAAGTTGAAGGGGTTCTACCGTTAGCTATCAGATGCAGGATCATTAATAGGCTATGTTTTAAATACTTATATGTAATAGCACATTTAATGTAATTATAACATTAATGTTATGTACTGTTTATCTAATCTTATAAAACTGTACATAAATGTATATAGTACATAAATGTATATAGTACATAAATGTATATAGTACATAAATGTATATAGTACATAAATGTATATAGTACATAAATGTATATAGTACATAAATGTATATAGTACATAAATGTATATAGTACATAAATGTATATAGTACATAAATGTATATAGTACATAAATGTATATAGTACATAAATGTATATAGTACATAAATGTTACGGGTTAATCTAGTGGAGGAATACCAGCAGTTATCACTAGAACTATAAGGCTAATTACTACGAAACCAAGAGCTAGAGGTAGGAAACTCTTTCAGGTTAGGTGTATTAGCTGGTCATATCGGTATCGGGGTAGTGACGCCCGCACTCAAAGAAATAGGAATGTGAATAAACATGTTTTAGTTATTAGTGAGAGTGTGGCTGAATCCGAGTATATTATGTATCCTTCGCTACCGAAGAATAAAATGATCGAGATAGTATTTATAAGTATGATGTTGGCATATTCTGCTAGGAAAAATAGTGCGAATGGGCCTGATGCATACTCTACGTTGAACCCTGATACTAATTCTGACTCCCCCTCAACTAGATCGAATGGGGTTCGGTTAGTTTCGGCGATGGTTGATACAACCCATATAATGCAGAGTGGTCAGGTGAACCAGAAGAGTGACATATCTTCTTGGGCATAGAGGAATGATTGGAGGGAAAATCCCCCTACAAATATAATAAAGCCTAAGAGCACTAGGCCTAGGCTTACTTCGTATGAGATGGTTTGTGCAATAGCTCGTAAGGCTCCGATTAGGGCGTACTTCGAGTTTGACGATCAGCCTGCTCCCATGATTGCATATACTGACAGGCTTGAGAATGCCAAGATAAATAGCATACCTATATTAAGCTCAGTTAGGGATAGCGGAAGTGGGAGGGGTGCTCATATCAGGAGTGCGATTGCTAAACTTATAATAGGTGCTGCGTTAAACAGGATGGGTGAGGCCATCACTGGGTGAATTGGCTCTTTAATGAATAGTTTAACACCATCTGCGATTGGTTGCAGAAGCCCGAATGGACCTACTACATTAGGCCCTTTACGGAGTTGTATATAACCTAACACTTTTCGCTCTAGGAGGGTGAGAAATGCTACTGCTAGGAGTACTGGGATAATAACCATCAGTGGGTTGATGATATAAGTGGCGGCAAGTTTCATAATTAAGAAGGGGGTTATAACCCCTATGGAAAGAACTTAGCTCTTTTGCATTATGTCTGCCATCTTAATTGCTATTTTCTTTAGCTTTAGTGGTGTGTTTTTAAAGTTGTTTGAGTTGGTTTCAACAATTAAAAATAGGGTGTACATTTAGTAGGGACCCCCTCTACTCGGCCCTTTCGTACTAGAGTAAAGCACACTATAGATAGAAACTGACCTGGATTACTCCGGTCTGAACTCAGATCACCTAGGACTTTTAATTGTTGAACAAACAAACCCTCAATAGCGGCTGCACCATTGGGATGTCCTGATCCAACATCGAGGTCGTAAACCCTCTTGCCGATAGGGACTCTGGAAGAGGATTGCGCTGTTATCCCTGGGGTAACTTGGTTCGTTGATCAACGGATTGGATCAAATAAAGTTAGAAATTCTATTATTTTGAAGGGTGTTTCTAGGTTTTGGGAAAATTAAGGTTACCTTTAAGATGTTCTCAGTCTTCGTGGGGGTTTAGTATGCCCCATAGTCGCCCCAACTGAAGATAGGTTACAGGGATTATTAGCTTTTCGCCTCTTAATGGGGGTGTTTTGGCGTAATATATAAAACTATCTTAAGCTCCACAGGGTCTTCTCGTCTTATAATTTCATCTCCGCTTTTGCACGGAGAGATCAATTTCATTGATTTGAGAAAGGAGACAGTCAAGCCCTCGTTAAACCATTCATACAGGTCTTCATTTAAAGGACAAGTGATTACGCTACCTTAGCACGGTTAAAATACCGCGGCCATTAAATTAATATCATTGGGCAGGCCTTACCTCTTATATGTAGGGGTCAAGAGGCTATGTTTTTGGTAAACAGTCGAGGCTTGGGTTTGCCGAGTTCCTTCTTTCTCTTTTAATCTTTCCTTGCGGGCAATCCAGTGTAGGGTTAACGGTGTCTTTAGAAAATTCTTCTGGTTCTTTATTTATTTTTCTTTTCCCTCTGTTATATTGAATTGGGGCCGTTATTTCTTGTTGGTAGGTCCGTTTCAAGTTACACATTTGCTTGGAGAGAGTCTGGTCTCTTATTACTAATATTAGCATAGTTTCTCTTATATTTGTATAAGATATTCTGATAAGTGTGACAGGTTAAGAATAATTTTTCGTTATTATTAGGGGCAATTTATTTGAGCTTTAACGCTTTCTTAAGGGGTGGCTGCTTTCAGGCCTACCTAGATAATTAGCCTTAGGTTAATATTGATCTTTACCTAGTTTTATAAAGTTGTTTCTTATATCAAAGGGGCTGAACCCCATCTGATTTACTCCTTAAAATTCTTTTTATCCTTGGTGTTTTATATTTGATATTATAAACTCTATTTGATTTAAGAATTTAAAGGGCTGAACTAATATCCATTTCTCAGAAAACCAGCTATAACTAAGTCCGATTGGTTTATCACTTCTACTCAAAGCTCTCCCCACATCTTTTGCGACAGAGACGGGTGGGCACTAGATACATGCTGTCTTGGAGTAGCTCACCTAGTTTCGGGGTTCTAGACTAAGGTTCTTCTTGCCTAGTTATACTCGCTAAATCATGATGCAAAAGGTACAAGGTTTAATCTCTGCTTTGTGGTTCTTGACTGGGCTTTTTCATCTCTATTTCAACATTCCCTTGCGGTACTTGTTTTATAGTTCCTGGTTCCTGTTCAATCTCCTTTACTAAGGGGAAGAATGTTTTATTTCAATTTTTATAGGTTATTATGGGGTATCTTAAATGTTGATTTTTATTGTTGGACTAGTTAGTCGGTAGTCAAAGTAGTTCGAGTTACACGAACGTCTTCTCGGTGTAAGTGAGGTGCTTTGTATCTAAGCTATACCTTGAGACCAAGTGCACCTTCCGGTACACTTACCATGTTACGACTTCCGCCCCCTGTAAAATTACTTAATAATGGATTATTGATCGATTTTTGGAATTTTTGGGGGAGGTGACGGGCGGTATGTACGCGCTTAAGAGCCGCATTCAGTGAAACTCTCTATTTTTCACTTACTTCTAAATCCACCTTCAAAAAAGTCAGTTTTCACTTTACTTTCCGTATAGACTAACTTAGTCAATGTAGCCCATTTCTTCCCCCCTCATGTACTACACCTCGACCTGGCGTTTTGGGCTGTGCCAATTCTGCTTACTTTTATTCTCTCATAAGGTGAGCTGACGACGGCGGTATATAGGCAGGAGTTGCAAAAGGGGGTGAGGTTTAACGGGGGTTATCGGTTATAGAACAGGCTCCTCTAGATGGGTATTAAGCACCGCCAGATCCTTTGGGTTTTAAACTAATGTTCGTAATACCCTGGCGGATAATTTGATGTTATTATATCATTGTTTACAACTAGGCATAGTGGGGTATCTAATCCCAGTTTGCTCCCTAGCTTTCGTGGGGTCAGGAGGGTAAAGTCACTTTCGTGGGTGAGTTTCTCATCCTCATAAGCTTAAAACTGCCAAGAGGGGGTTTAACTTTAGTGATAGGGTTCCCTAACCACCCTTTACGCCGCAATCCATCCACTTAGGCCTTTCGTATAACCGCGGTTGCTGGCACGAATTTTACCGGCCTTAAAATTAGTCATTACTAAGTCAAGTTTACACTTATTGCTTAAAGTTAATCACTGCTGAATACCCTTGGGGGTGTGGCTAAACAAGGTGTCATGGGCTACTTTTAGTGTGCCTGATACCGGCTCCCCGTCTCATTTCAGGAGTTGGGGGCATTTTCACTGGGGGGCTGATACTTGCATGTATAAATATGTCTACAGCAGATGGAAAAGTCAGGATCAAACCTCTGTGCTCGTGGGGCTTTTTAGGGCCCATCCTAACATCTTCAGTGTTATGCTTTTATTAAGCTACATTAGC